CCTATTTATTTATTCTAATTATAAATACGGCTGAAATAGGATTTTAGGGAGAAGAAATAAACTAACCAAACCATGGATAAATCCAAGCGAACTTTTCTTAAATCCAAGCGATCTTTTCGTAGGCGTTTGCCCCCGATCCAATCGGGGGATCGAATTGATTATAAAAACATGAGTTTAATTAGTCGATTTATTAGTGAACAGGGAAAAATATTATCTAGACGAGTGAATAGATTGACCTTGAAACAACAACGATTAATTACTATTGCTATAAAACAAGCTCGTATTTTATCTTTGTTACCTTTTCTTAATAATGAGAAACAATTTGAAAGAACCGAGTCGACCACTAGAACTTCTAGTCTTAGAGCCAGAAAAAGATAGGTTTACTCTTTCTTCACTTGAATTCAACTTCCCATTCGAACTCAAACGCGGATTTTTATTTTGTTGGAAAAATACAAGAATCCGGATTTAATTCTCGTGTCGTAAGAAAAAAAATAATAATCTGGGAAGAAGCAATTTTTTTATTGAACGTGTTGATTCATATTTATTTTGACTACTTTCTCATATTTTATCATATTCTATTCATTTTTATTCGACCTTCCCGGAGTTCATTCTCCGGGCAACTCCGTTTAACCGGTGGATTCCTTCCAACCTACTTCTTTTATGATCTCATTGGAAATCATATAAAGACAATTCCTATTTGATATAGCTATTTGTGCAAGTATTTTACGATTAAGAAGCAACTGTCTCTTGTACAGATCGTTTATTAATCTACTATAACTATAGCATACCCCCCTTTCACGAATTGCTGCATTTATTCGAGTGATCCACAAACGACGAAAATTTATTTTTTGCCTATCCCTATCCCGATGAGCCGAAACCAAAGCTCTTATTTTTTGTTGAGTAATAGTTCGAGTAAGTCTTGAATGAGCCCCCCGAAAGCTTGATGCAAATAAACGAATTTTTGTTCTACGTCTCCGAGCGATATATCCCCGTCTAATTCTGGTCATTGAATAAATGAAACTTTAACGAATAACTAATAGATTTCCTTTCTTTCAGTTATTCTTTTGCCCCTTTACTAGTATATTAATAACAAAACGGATTTTTCCAATGTATAAACTAAAAATTCCAATGGCTTTGGCTACTATAACCTTCCCAACCACGATTTTTTATTTTTTCTAGGCATTTCACCTCGAAATACGAAATTGTACTATACTAGGTATTAAAAATAAAAAAAAAATAGCAATGATAAAGAAATAGTGGATTTCATCGTTTCTATGGTTACTTCTTAAACGGTGAGGTCTTCTCTATACACCGGAGCCTTTACTTCATTTAATCAATGTTATTGCTAACTTGTATAGTTCACATTCTTCGGCTCTACCCATGAATTATCCAGTAATAGGTCTTTCACAACGAGCTCTACCTATACAGTAACGGTATTTAATTATGAAGGTTGGCTGGGTAGCTGACCCTGTTAGTCCGTTCTTGCAAGAGGGGTCTATGTTAACTAATATTTCCTCCGCTTAATGGATAACCATTTGCTACCAATGGAGAATTGCTTCTCATCTTGAATTGAGGTGAGTGGATTTACACCAATAGAAACCATAAATTTCATACACAATAAAAGGGATATGATCCATTTTCTTATTTTTAGATAGGAAATGTAGTTCGTTTTTCCGTTCTATCCTATTTGATCATTGATATTCGAACATTGTTCTATTTCCTTTGTTCTAGTTCATGATCTGAACGAGTCGCACATACACCCTAGTACATGTTCCTCGACGCTGAGGGCATCCCCGAAGCGCGGGGGATTTTGTGACATTTCTAATTGGCTGTCTTGTATTTCTAATAAGTTGTTTAATAGTTGGCATGTTGAATCATATACATAATGGGCTGGTTTAGATCGATCCTAACCGGATGATTATGAATTACTTTTATTCAATAGAATAGTAAATAAAAGTCATAGAATATTAAACTCGGCAGGAGTAATTTCAAATCACGAATGGACGCGAAATCCAGGCTATTGTCATTCAACAGCTACAAGATCAACAATTCCATAAGCTTGGGCCTCTGTTGCTGACATAAAAACATCTCTTTCCATGTCTTCGGATACAACCCATAAGGGTTTGCCCGTTCTTTGTACATAAACCCTTGTCAGGGTTTCACGTAGTTTCAGCAGTTCTCCCACTTCCAGGATGAATTCTCCCGTTGCTACTTCAGAAAAAGAACCAGCAGGTTGATGGATCATTACCCTGATGATATAAGATAATAAAAGGTTTCTCTATTTCGCATGATGAGGGGAAGATAAAAGAAAGATAAAAGAATAACAAGAAAAAAAGATAGAATCGAACAACCGTACGGGCATCTTTTATGCATTGCATACGGCTCTACAATAAAATTGACCCTTACCTTCCATCAAAGAAAGAAAAAAATAGGATCGATCAGATCCCGATAGGTAAATGATCAACTTACCACCCTTCCTTTCGGAGGAATTCAAAAATAC